GCCCAATCGCCTGTTATGGTAATACATGTATGTTAATACATACAAACGAGAGTGAAAACTCCATACAGTCGATCTTGTGAACCCGCTTCAAGCCATGATGTCCAATCAATCAATCTTGGGGTAAAAAGTCTCTACTGCTTATATTTACTTTTGCTTAATCCTGGTACATAGGAAATGAGACTCGATCTTTTTACTGCGAACTTATAAGCTGTTTTTTTTCACTCATATAACTATCTGATTTAGTTCATCAACCCGAACGATGAACCAAAAAATGAAGATATCTATTCAACTCTTTCCTAGAAAAAAAAAGGCAAAAGAAAGGAAATAGGAAAAAGTTTATGGCTCAACGAATCGCACGTAGAGATATTGATAACACACATAGAGTTAATGGTATTTCATAACTAATCGATTGAGCAGCAGCTCGTAAACCACCTAAAAAGGAATATTTATTATTTGATCCATATCCTGACATAAGAAGTCCAATGGGAGCAATACTTGAAATGGCGATCCATAAAAAAACACCGATATTGAGATCGGCTAGAACAAGGTGATAACCAAAAGGAATTACTGAATAACTTAGTAGAATTGATATGACCGCTATGGATGGTCCGATACTGAATAAACCAGTATCTCCTCTAGATGGAAGAATATTTTCTTTGAAAAGTAGTTTTGTCCCATCTGCTAGAGCTTGGAGAATTCCCAACGGGCCGGCATATTCAGGTCCAATACGTTGTTGTATCCCTGCTGATATTTCTCTTTCTAACCACACAATTACTAGTACACCTATTGTGATTCCTAATACAAGAGTCAAAATAGGGATAAGCATCCATATGATCCCATAGACCTCTTTTAAGGATTCCAATCGGGAAAAAGAATTGATATTTTGTACTTCTGTTGTATCAATTATCATTTCAACGATCAACTTCTCCCATAATGATATCTATACTACCTAGTATCGTCATAATATCAGCCAATTTCATTCTTTTAACTAACTGAGGAAGAATTTGCAAATTGATAAAACCCGGCGGTCGGATTTTCCATCGCCAAGGAAAAACACTTTGATCTCCTATCAAAAAAATTCCCAACTCTCCCTTTGGTGCTTCGACTCTCACATAAAGTTCTTGTTTCGATAATTCAAAAGTGGGCGAAGGCTTTTTACTAATGAATCGATATTCAAAATCATTCCATTCGGGATCCCTTACTCTATCAAAGGATCGGATTTCTAAATTCTCATAGGGACCCCCTGGAATTCCTTCCAGAGCCTGTTGAATAATTTTTATAGATTCCGTCATTTCACTGATTCGTACTAAATAACGAGCTAGTGAATCTCCTTCTTTTTGCCATTGGACCTCCCAATCAAATTCGTCGTAACACTCATAATGATCAACTTTACGAAGATCCCATTGTATTCCGGAAGCTCGTAGCATTGGTCCTGATAAACCCCAATTTATTGCTTCTTCTCCGCTAATAATGCCTACTCCCTCAACTCGTTCTAAAAAAATAGGATTTCGTGTAATAAGTTTTTGATATTCAGCAATCCCTGTTAAAAAATAATCACAGAAATCCAAACATTTATCTATCCAGCCATGAGGTAGATCAACAGCCACTCCTCCGATACGAAAATAATTATGCATCATTCTCATACCAGTGGCAGCTTCGAATAAATCATATACTAATTCTCTTTCTTTGAAAATATAGAAGAAAGGAGTCTGTGCACCAATATCTGCCATAAAAGGACCAAGCCATAACAAATGAGAAGCTATACGACTCAGCTCCAACATAATTACTCTGATATAGCTGGCTCTTTTCGGTACTTGAATATTTCCTAATTGCTCTGGTGCATTTACGGTTATTGCTTCTGTGAACATAGTAGCTAAATAATCCCAACGTGTTACATAAGGCAGATATTGTATAATTGTTCGGTTTTCCGCAATTTTTTCCATTCCTCTGTGTAAATAACCCAATATTGGTTCACAGTCAATAACATCTTCACCATCTAGAGTAATAATGAGTCGAAGAACACCATGCATTGATGGGTGGTGAGGACCCATATTTACTATCATGAGGTCTTTTCTTGTCGCTGGTACATTCATAGGTTTTTCCCCGATTCATTCTTCCATGAATTGCTGAAAACAAAAATAAATTCATCAAAATTCAAGATCTAATAAATCAAATAATTAAAGTTCTTCAAATTAGTGAGTTTTTAGTTCCCGAATATCTAACCGACCGATTAATTCTTTATAACGTACTCTATTTTTTTTTGACAAATAGGCCAGTAGTCGTTGACGTTTTCCCAGAATTTTACGTAGACCTCTCTGAGATAAATAGTCTTTTCTGTGCAATTCCAAATGCGAAGTGAGCCTTCGTATCTTGTTGGTGAAACTGAATACTTGAAATTCAACAGACCCCCGGTTTTCCTCTTTTTCTTCTTGCAAAAAAACTGAAATGAATGAATTTTTTACCATAAAACGAAAATTTCTCCCCCGTTTAATTTTCTTGTTTAAAGATATTAATTTTACCTATCAGAAATAATAAATAATAATGCCAACCATTTTAATCGGGTATACTTAATTTAATTATGGACTCCTAATTTTATCAAATTCAATCTTTTTTTTTTCAAATAAAATGATCCATCCAATTTTCAATTTGATTTGTATAAAAATACAAAGGGACGGCACTCATAAAAGATAATAAGTTAGAACTCAAATTGAAAATGAAAATAAGAAGATTCTGTTGAGTTATTTATAGATCTACTTGATACGTCATTGAATTAGTATCATGTATCAGAATGGAATGTAAGACAACACATGTGTGTATCTGTTTGCTTTGATATATCAGATATGCTACAGGATATATAGCAAAAATGTACCATCATCGAATTTTGAATTTAATTGTGGTGTGGATACATTTTAATTAAATTGCGGATACATATGTATCCTTACCATACCGAAACGACTGCCGTTAGTGGTATCAAACCAATAGCGATTCATACAAGCTAAATCTTCTAATCGATAAGTGGGCCAAAGAAAGAACTTTAATTTTATTAATTTATTTTTATCTATATCAAGATTTGTGCTTTTATCCAAAAATTGACCACAGTTTTTTACGTTCTTACCATCGCAAAATACCGGATTTCTATCCTGACCGTTTCCATTTCTTGAATTGAAACAAATTAGAATTCTAAATTCTCTACGACGTCTAGGTGATAAAATATTTTCAGGAACGAGCAAAGCATAATGATTTTTGTCTCTATTTTCAGTTCTTTTTTGATGTCTTGCAATGGATTTATCAAAATTATTTTGATCAACATATTCTTTTTCTTGGTATCTTTGATTAGTTTGGTCTTTACTCTTATGAACCAATGAAATACTTATGGTTTGATACATAATAAATTGTCCATCATTTTTGACAGACAGACGAACCGGTTCGATAATAAATATCCCCTTTTTCATCAATTCTGTGAGAGTTAAATCTTTCTGAATCAGCATTATATCCAGACTCATTTCTCCCCGTTCAATAGAGGATATAGCAATTTCTCTTGGGTTTATCAGTCTAAGCAGCAGACAATATACCTTGATATTATTGATCATTCTTTGATTTAAAGAATCATCCCATCTCAATTGAAAAAGCAAATACTTTTTTAGAAATAAATCGAGTTCTGCTTCTGTATTGCTTTTATATTGCTTTTTCTTTCTACGTTTTTTTATGCCGGATCTTACCGCATAATCTTCTTCAACATCTTTTTTTTTGTTTGAAAGAACTGATCCGCTATTCCTTCGGTTTTCTGGATCTGATCCAAGATTCCCTTGGGCTGGAGATTCTTTTTTTTTTTTCTTTCCATTTTCTAATTCAAGATATTTTTTTTTATTCGATGATACAAAAAGATCCTTTTTTTGATTTTCATTGATGTTTTTATTTGCACTAATATTTGCATTTCCATTAAAATTAAAAAGAAGTAATTTGATGGGTATGGCCCAGGGTTGAATTTTATATGAATTATAAAGTAGCGCAAATTCCGGGAAGAACCAAAGTTGAAGATTCGATATGGGACGATTTAGTATTTCTTCATTCATTCCCATCCAATCAAAACTTTTTTTTTTTGAGGGGTTGATTTCTTGATGAATCGTGAGATAAAAAAGACTTTTCTTATTATTATTAGTTTTAGTCTTTTTATTACTGTTGGTATCGATCCAGGCCTCAATATCGACCTTCTTTTTAAGACAAAAATGGAGAATTTTCCAATCAAAATATTTTCTATCCGGATTTTTCTCCATATCCATAATACCATCTTTTCCTAGATAATTATTGATAAGGATACCTCCCATCCCATCAAAAAATTTTTGTTTATGTGTGTTGTAATTATAAGAAATCTCTTGGTTATTGTTTACTTGTAATGGTGATACATAAATATATGAGTTCTTCTTATCTTCATAATTAATAGATTTAGATGATAAGAGATCATACCTATAGTGTTTTTTTAAATTTTCTTTTTCATAATGAATTAGAATTACTTGGTCTTTTTCATAAGAATCCCATTTGTTTAAATCTTTATTTTGGGCCCTCCAACCTTGATTAACTCTATTTCGCCATTTTTGTGGTACTAATCTAGACCATCTAATCTTTGAGAAATTGTATTGATAATGACCCCTTAACCAACTTTTCCATTGATTCATTCCAGAATTCCGAAGTTTCTTATGTTTTAATTCGGAATGCAATATTCCTTGTGCTCCAAAATAATCCTTTATTTCATTTTTAAGAAAAAGAGATGTTCCGTGATATTGAAGGATAGATCTTAACTTATCCAAGCTAATAACTTGGGTTTGTGATAATTTGTAAAATACATATGCTTGTGACAAAGAGGATAAGTTCTGTGAATTCTTATTAATATTTCTAATATTATAAAGGGACTTTATAAAGTGAATTGTATTTTGATTTGTTTTATCAATCCTTTCTTCATTGGCTTCAATATTGTAAATGTATTTATCAAAATTTTTTTTTGTTGATTCAAGAAAAAGTTGTGTATTGATCCGAGGAATATTAATTATACATAAGAAGATATCTATATATATCCTTTCAACGAAAAATTTTATAAAAAAATATGATTTACGGATTAATCGAATATTTCTTCTTTTTAACATCTGCCAAAAAATTGGGGCAGATTCTAATCTTTTAGCATCATGACTTTTCTTGTTAGCACTAATATGGATTTCTGGAGTTAGAAATTTTCTTTTCTTTTCTTTTGTAATTTTTCCTATTTGAGTTCTGATTAGGCTTGTTCTATCAGTTAGATCTTTGATTTTTTTTTCTGTCAGTGAATAATTTGTCCAATCGATAGATTGAATTTGACTGGACGATTCATAAATCATACTATTGCTGATTATTGAATCTTTTTCTTTTTTAGTTTCACTCGATTCATATATTTCTCTCAATCCAAATAATATAATTGGATTTAGTTTTGATAGTTCTTTTATTATTCTTTGTATAAGGAGAATTTTTTTGATAATCCATTTTTTGATTTCTTTTGGGACTATTAGAAAGAAATTTGTTCTTTCTTTAAAAACTCTTAGAGCTAGAAAACAATTCCTTTTCCATTTTAGAATTGATTTTCCGAGCTCTTGAAAAATGGGTTCAAAAAAGGAGGGTCTTTTTCGGGGAGAACCAAAAGGCAGTTCAGCTTCCATTCCCCAAACTGTTAAAAAACAAAAATCATCTTTTTTCCCTTTCTTTTTCATTAGATCTCTATAAGAAGAGGCTAGCTTAGATCTGTGCCAAGGTTTCAGACAAAAAGGAAATAGTATCTTTATTTGAATACCATCTGTTAACCAGTTTTTCGGAAATTCTGTTTCTGATAATTGAACACCATTATAGGTGCATTTAACATGCATTTCCCTCTTCCAATCCTTTAAATCCTCGGACCACTCGGGAAATTGAAATAATAGCATACGACCAATATTTTTAGCTATTATTAATGACGGTAATATAATAGATTTTCTAAGAATTGATTGTGTTACTAAGACTGAACCTCTTATTACTTGAGCAAATATAATGGTATCCCAGGCTTCGGCTATTTCTATTCGCACTTTCTCTTCTATTTTGTCCTTTTCTCTTTTGTTCGCCTCTTTTTTCTCTTTTTCTTTTGTATCTTCCTCCGCATAATCCGAAATTTTGAATTCTGTGTTTTTACCCATTGTATTTATGAAAATTAGTTTCATAAGTTCGGAGATATCAAATGAAAAAAGGGGGGGGTTGTCTATTCTGTCCAAAAAAAGTGGGGAATGTACATTTGCTTGAAACAGTTCCCAAATAGCTAGTTTACGTCTTTGAGCGCGCATGGAGCCTTTTATTATGTCTCGACGAAAATCCGATTGTTGAGAATAACGTATTAAAGCCACTTCGTCCGCTTGATCAGAATTCTTAGTATCCGTGGTAGTAGTATAAGTATCGGGATTCTGCTGATTATCAGTAAAAATGACTACACGTTTAGCTTTTCTTGAACGAATCTGGTGATCTTGCGCCTCGTCTTCTTCATTTTCTCTCTCTTGTTGTTCTAAATCGTCGATTAATTTGTATGACCATCGAGGGATTTTTTTACTGATTTCGTTTATTCCTATTCCAAGATCCTTTTTTCTAATTTTTTGATCGTTAGTATCAGTTATAACTGCATTGAATAAAAATTTTGTTTGATCTTTTGAATAAATTCGTTTTTGTTCTTGGTCTGGAAATAAAGAAAGTCCTTTCAAATTGAAATCCAATGGCGATTCTCCAGCAAATTCACTAATTAAGCTCAAGAAATTATCAACGGAAATTGGTAATGATTTTCTATCAAATGCATTTCTTTTTTGTTGAAATTCTCGATCTCCATAATCAGTAGCAAGAAGGATACCGTGGATCTTATTTAGCCAAAGAGTTCCGATGGAATTTCCAATGGAAGTTTCATTTATGATTGAAGGTGGAAAAATAAATTTGATTGTTCCACGATAAGGCCCGTTCAAGAAAGGATCATATTTTTTAGGTAAGTATTCTTTTTTAGTTTCATCATTACATAATCTAGTCTTTTTTTCGAGTACATCCAGAGGAAGAGATCCCTTGTCTAGAGCCTCTATTCTACTTATAAACTCGTTGCTTAGGTTGTTTTCGTTTTGTTCATTGGTATAAACCCACTGATTATACAGTTCATAAGAGGAAGGGTTTTCCGTTGTGTACAAAGACATCTTTCTTTGTATCATTTCTAAAAAAGTTGACAAACTAGGTGGAGACGTAAAAGATATTCTTTGTTTTCCATCACTTCGACATGTGTAAAAAAAATATTGTGACATTTCATTTCTTACAGCATTTTCAAATCGATCATTTTTTATATACCGCAATGGACGAGTCCATCGTTTATAGTCGAAAAGACGGGTCACCAGAGGTTTTTCAAACCAGAAGAAAGGATCTTCTTTTTCTTTGTTTTTAAGTATTTCTAACTTCGAATTTTCTGGATTCCCATCCAGATCAGAAGTT